ACTCATGCCTTATTGGGCATCTTATCCCATTTTGAAATTGGTTTATTCTGCAGCATCAAACGCTACTCATAACCTGGGCTTGAAGGAAGTGAATTTATTTATTAGTCAAGCTGAAGTCAATGGGGGTGCTATTGTGAAAAAGTTAAGACCTAGAGCTCGAGGACGGAGTTATCCGATAAAAAGATCCACTTGTCATATCAAAATTGTATTGAAGGATAGAAGAAAATCATTTATAAATTTATAATTATAAGTGCTTATATTACCTATAAATGGTATAAAAATATAAAAAAAAAATATGGGACAAAAAATAAATCCACTTGGTTTCAGACTCGGTACAAACCAAAATCATCATTCCTTTTGGTTCGAACAACCAAAATATTTTTATGAGGGACTAAAGGAAGATGAAAAAATAAGGAATTGTATCAAGAAATATGTACAAAAAAATAAGAAAACATCTTTGGGTTTCGAAGGAATTGCACGTATAGGAATTAAAAAAAGAATCGATTTGACCCAAGTAATAATATATATTGGATTCCAAAATTTATTAATAGAGGGCCAAACGCGAGGAATGGAAGAATTACAGATGAATGTACAAAAGGAATTTCATTCTGTGAACCGAAGATTCAACATTGCTATTACAAAAGTTGAAAAACCTTATGGCCAACCTAATATTCTTGCGGAATATATAGCTTTACAATTAAAAAGTAGAGTTTCGTTTCGAAAGGCAATGAAAAAAGCTATTGAATTAACTGAACAAGCAGATACAAAAGGAATTCAAGTGCAAATCGCAGGGCGTATCGACGGAAAAGAAATTGCGCGTGTCGAATGGATCAGAGAAGGTAGGGTTCCCCTACAAACAATTCGCGCTAAAATTGATTATTGTTCCTATCCAATTCGAACTATCTATGGAGTATTAGGCATAAAAATTTGGATATTTGTAGACGAAGACTAATGGACCTTTATTTATCTTTCCATTTGGTTCAGTGATAGAAGACAAAATTACAAACTGTTTCATTCTTTTTCCATTAAATCAAAGAAAGATTAACAATTCTATAAGGTTGAATAAAAATTAGATTGATCATTTATATTTATATTTAGTATAATTAATTGCTATGCTTAGTGTGTGATTCGTTAGTTTTTTTATTTAGAGTTGCTAGTTGGGATTCAAAAAACAAAAAGAATTGACCGACCCCTACTATGTATTATGAACTTAGTAACTATATAAACTAATAACCAACTTATTGCTTCGTATTGTCGAGATTCCAAGAAACAGTCACTATATGACTGGATCGATCATATAGTTGTAGCAACTGAAAATTTTTCCATTTCCATTTATATTTATATAGAAAAATCTGATTCTCGGTTGTGAAACAAAAATGGAGGGATGTGGATAAATAGAAGATGATAGAAAGAGAGAACAAAAATATCAATGATATATGATTCCAATATGTATGGTCTATGAATCATCTCATAAAAGGCAGTGTGATAAAGCATCAATACTGATATAAATAAAATAATAAAGAGCCCGGGGTTAATAGAAACTGAGGAGATTGATCCGCACGGGAACAAATTTTTTTGGGGGCTCCATTGCAGAATTCAGGCCTAACCATTAATGGCGAAGCTATGGGAACGACAGAACCCGTGATTGTATAGGATTCTATTGAAATGAAAACGAATCCTAATGATTCATTGGGTGGGATGGCGGAACGAACCAAGAACAAATTGATTTATTCTAAATGGCCGCGGTGGATTAACCCGACGAATAAATAAAGAAAGAGTCAATATTCGCCCGCGAACCTTTATTTATTGGTATATTGGTATTGGATTAAATTAATATATGAAATTAAAAATTAATATATTTTGGTGTGATTGATAGGAGTAAAAATAATAATTATCTATAAATATACATAAAAAAAAAGATATACGTTCGACTGTATATCTTGTATATACAGCTTACTATATAACAATAACAAATGAAATATCAAAAAATCCCATTACTCTATTACTAAGTGTATTATTTATTAGATACATGTGTATCTGGAATAGCATTGAATCATTTCATTCGCGAGGAGCTGGATGAGAAGAAACTCTCATGTCCGGTTCTGCAGTAGAGATGGAATTAAGAAACAACCATCAACTATAACCCCAAAAGAACCAGATTTCGTAAACAACATAGAGGAAGAATGAAGGGAGTATCTTGTCGAGGCAAACATATTTGCTTCGGCCGATATGCTCTTCAGGCACTTGAACCCGCTTGGATCACGGCTAGACAAATAGAAGCAGGACGGAGAGCAATGACACGATATGTGCGTCGTGGTGGAAAAATATGGGTACGCATATTTCCCGACAAACCTGTTACAGTCAGACCTACGGAAACACGTATGGGTTCGGGGAAGGGATCCCCTGAATATTGGGTATCTGTTGTTAAACCGGGTCGAATACTTTATGAAATGGGCGGAATCTCGGAAACCGTAGCCAGAGCAGCTATTGAAATAGCTGCGTGCAAGATGCCTATACAAACTCAATTCATTATTGCAGGATAGGGGTATAGAAGTAGACAAAAAGGTATTGAGGATGAAAAACGCAAGTTTATTTATTTCTGGACAGATAATATTTCTTTTTTTTTTTCCTTCATTCTTTGTATTGAAATAACAGATTAAAATAAAAATGATATGATTCAACCTCAGACCCTTTTGAATGTAGCGGATAACAGCGGAGCTCGAAAATTGATGTGTATTCGAATCATAGGAGCTGGTAATCACCGATATGCTCATATTGGTGACGTTATTGTTGCTGTAATCAAAGAAGCAGTACCCAATATGCCTCTAGAAAGATCAGAAGTAATTAGGGCTGTAATTGTACGTACATGTAAAGAACTCAAACGTGACGACGGTATGATAATACGATATGATGACAATGCCGCAGTTGTTATTGATCAAAAAGGAAATCCAAAAGGAACTCGAGTTTTTGGTGCGATCGCTCAGGAATTGAGACAGTTTAATTTTACTAAAATAGTTTCATTAGCTCCCGAGGTATTATAAATACTAGTGGATTAGACTAGGATCTAGTAGGGTATCTGAAATAGATCAATTAATAGATTGTGTCTCACGCATATACTTTACTTTATAAACTTTATAAAAATGTGAATAATATATAAATGAAAATAAAAGAAAGAAAAAACATGTTGATTATATCAAAATTAGGAGGTAACAATAATTATAGTTCTTCATGGGTAAGGATACTATTGCCAATATAATAACTTCGATAAGAAATGCTGACATGGATAAAAAAGGAACGGTTCGAATAGCATCTACTAATATCGCCGAAAACATTGTGAAAATACTTCTACAAGAGGGTTTTATTGAAAACGTTCGGAAACATCAAGAAGGTCACAAATATTTCTTGGTTTCAACCCTGCGACATAGAAGGACTAGAAAAGGGACATATAGAACTATTTTCAAGCGTATCAGCCGACCCGGTCTACGAATCTATTCCAACTATCAACGAATTCCTAAGATTTTAGGCGGAATGGGGATTGTAATTCTTTCTACTTCTCGGGGTATAATGACAGATCGAGAAGCTCGACTAGAAAGAATTGGGGGAGAACTTTTGTGTTATATATGTTGATCCTCCCCTCGGGTATCCTAATTTTATCTCTAACTTCCTTTCCATTTATTTGTGAAATAGAGAGGAAAAGTTAGTTATATAACCCTTCCTCTATTAGTTTATTAGTTGATACTTCAGGGGGGTTACCTGGAATGAAAGAACAAAAATTGATTCATGAAGGTTTAATTACTGAATCAACTCCAAACGGCATGTTCCAAGTCTGTTTAGATAATGAAGATCCAATTCTGGAGTATGTTTCAGGGAAGATCCGGCGACGGATACTACCAGGAGATAGAGTGAAAATCGAAGTAAGTCCTTATGATTCAACCAGAGGACGTATATATAATTTATAGACTTCGCAAGAAAGATTTGAACGATTAGGTGATGCTTTAAATATTCCTTTCGTGGGGATACAATTCGACGTTACAAAACCAATAAATTTATTATTATTATTATTTTTTTTTTCAAGGAGTAGATTCAGAATTAAGGTAAGGAATTCTAAATATGAAAATAAGGGCTTCTGTTCGTAAAATTTGTGAAAAATGTAGACTGATCCGCAGGCGTGGACGGATTATAGTTATTTGTTCCAATCCGAGACATAAACAAAGACAAGGGTAATCTTTCTAAAAAAGAACTTTATAAACATAAACTAAAGGAAGGATTTTTGTAAAAAAAAAAGAAAGGATCCGTTTTAGCATGAGATAGATATCTCCGTATATTTCTGTATATTTCTGACTCATATTTATGAGATAATAAAATATGACAAAACCCATACCAAGAATTGGTTCACGTAAAAATGGACGTAGAATACCAAAAGGAGTTATTCATGTTCAAGCGAGTTTCAACAATACCATTGTAACTGTTACAGATGTACGAGGTCGGGTGGTTTCTTGGGCCTCCGCGGGTTCTTGTCCTTCTAAATTAAAAGGCCCAAGAAAAGGAACACCTTATGCTGCTCAAGAAGCGGCTTATATGGCTATTCATACAGTAGTGGATCGGGGTATGCAACGAGCAGAAGTTATGGTAAAAGGCCCCGGTCTCGGAAGAGATGGAGCATTACGAGCCATTCGTAGAAGTGGTATACTATTAAGTTTCGTACGTGATGTAACACCTATGCCACATAATGGATGTCGACCTCCTAAAAAAAGACGTGTGTAGAAATAAGACTTAAACAGATTTCAAGAGAAAAAAATGATTTAATGATCTGATCAAATAATAATATTAGTATGGTTCGAGAAGAAGTAGTGGGATCCACTCGAACATTACAGTGGAAGTGTGTTGAATCAAGAGTAGACAGTAAGTGTCTTTATTATGGTCGTTTCATTCTGTCCCCGCTTATGAAAGGTCAAGCCGATACCATAGGTATTGCCATGCGAAGGGCTTTACTAGGAGAAATAGAAGGAACATGTATCACACGTGCAAAATCTGAGAAGGTACCACATGAATATTCTACGATAGCTGGTATTGAAGAATCAGTACATGAAATTTTAATAAATTTGAAAGAAATTGTATTAAGAAGTAATCTCTATGGAGTTAGAGATGCATCCATTTGTGTCAGGGGTCCTAGATGCGTAACCGCTCAGGATATCGTCGCGCCGCCTTCTGTGGAAATAGTTGACACAACACAGCATATAGCTAAATTGACGGAACCCATTGATTTGTGTATTGGATTACAAATCAAGAGAGATCGCGGATATCGTATGAAACCCACAAATAACTCTCAAGATGGAAGTTATCCTATAGATGCTGTATCCATGCCTGTTCGAAATACAAATCATAGTATTTATTCTTATAGGAATGGGGATAAAAAACAAGAGATACTTTTTCTAGAAATATGGACGAATGGAAGTTTAACTCCTAAGGAAGCACTTTATGAAGCTTCTCGTAATTTGATTGATTTATTTATTCCTTTTCTACAGGCGGAGGAGGAGTACATTCACTTCAAGGAAAATAAAAACAGGTTTACTCTACCCTCTTTTACCTTTCAAGATAGATTAACTAATCTAAAGAAAAACAATCAAAAAGCAATTCCATTGCAATGTATTTTTATTGACCAATCAGAATTGCCTTCCAGGACCTATAATTGTCTCAAAAGGTCCAATATACATACATTATTGGACCTTTTGAGCAACAGTCAAGAGGACCTTATGAGAATTGAATATTTTCGCATAGAAGATGTAAAACAGATATTGGACACCCTAAAGAAGCATTTCGCAATTGATTTACCTAAAAATAAGTTTTTATTTTAAATCCATTGTAATGTTATCTTTCTTTTTTATCTTTTTTAGATAAGAAAATTCGTTTTTAATCTTGAGCACGATCCACACTCGGAATGGAGTATAATAAAATTAATGTATCTAGGGAAGATTCACTTTGAAGCGACTATTCCCTAGATACTTATGTTGTGATATTTCACGGCGGAATCAATTTAAAAAAGACCTAAAGTTAGGGATTTATCAATAGGTAATGTTGCTCCAATACCTAACCAAAGAGCTACTGTGGTACCGATCAAAAAGACTGTTGTAGCTACTGGACGACGAAATGGATTTTGGAATTTATTGACATTCTCCAAAAAGGGTACTGTCAATAATCCAATTGGTACTGAAACCATTAAAAGAACACCCAATAACTTATTGGGTACTGTGCGGAGTATTTGAAATACGGGAAAGAAGTACCATTCAGGTAATATTTCCAAAGGCGTTGCAAATGGATCCGCCGGTTCACCAATCATTGAAGGTTCTAGAACCGCTAAACCTACGTTACATGCAATAGTACCTAGAATAACTACTGGAAAAATATATAAAAGATCATTTGGCCATGCGGGTTCTCCATAATAATTATGCCCCATGCCTTTAGCCAATTTAGCTCTTAATACAGGATCATTCAAGTCAGGTTTCTTTGTTATTGGGATAGGTGAATTCTTAGTTCTTATGGATCCATCCCCCGAAGGAATCGGACATGATAATTTTTCATCATCCGGCTCGAGCAAGAATCAAAGGAATGAAAGAAATAGATCATAGAAAATCTATATTTCATACATATCCACACATATATAATGAATCTATGTAAGAAAAGATTTCTCAGATTCAATTTTCCGAAGTTACAACTATTCATTGCAAAAAATTCCGTTCTTACAGGTAAATGCTCAATATCCAAGTAGGCTTACAAATTTGATCATGAGCAAGTGCTTTTTGGATTGTCTCGTGTCTTTTGATTGGTGTTTATCCCCGTAACATTTTTATTTTCTTACATACAAACAAAGTATTTACTTGTTACTAATAAAGTCTAGCCCCTTTTTTCCTTAGATCCCCTATTTCACTCCGATAGTCTCATAGATCTGGATCGATGCAGAGGAAATGAATGCATTTCCATACTATAAAATAAAAGAAATAAGTTAAGTGGAATAGATAGAACATTGGATCACGCCGCATCGCTTATTCGATATTCTACGGGATCTTACGGAGCCTATTCATGCATGATATGATTTGGGTATGATCATAGAAAAATTATCCTCAAGCGAACCGGCCTATCCCTGCTATGTATGGGGACTTACGTGGTGGTTGGATGCGGAAACACGTTTGATTGCGAATTCCAACGTGGCGGATCATATATCTGCATGGCCCAATCAATAGTTCAAGTCGCACACTCCCATAATCCATCGTCTCTTCGGAGAATCCACTTCAACTATTCGTATCAAGTAAGTATACAATACTTCAGAGTTGAAGAGAAGTATCCAAATAACATGTCTTATTTTTTCAATAATCCATATTTTTAGCAATAAAATACAAGAGTATTGTTCCTCACCGAAATTATATATGATCAATTACAAATATCTATGATCTGTCTTCTCTATAAAGGACCTGAAATACCTTGCTTACGTATCATTGGGAAATGCATTAACATAAATACGGAAGTAAGAAGAGGCAATACAAAAGTGTGTAAACTATAAAAACGGGTCAGAGTGGATTGGCCAACACTAGTACTTCCGCGTAATAACTCTACCAAAGGCGATCCTATTACAGGAATTGCTTCAGGTACTCCTGTCACGATTTTTACTGCCCAATAACCAATTTGGTCCCAAGGTAAGGAATACCCAGTTACACCAAAAGATGCAGTCAATACGCCCAGAATCACACCTGTAACCCAAGTTAATTCGCGGGGTTTTTTAAATCCACCTGTGAGATACACACGAAATACGTGCAGGATCATCATTAGAACCATCATACTTGCTGACCATCGATGAACTGATCGGATTAACCAACCAAAGTTGGCTTCGGTCATTATGTATTGAACAGAGGAAAAAGCCTCTGTAACGGTCGGACGATAGTAAAAAGTCATAGCAAAACCTGTAGCTACTTGTACTAAAAAACAAGTAAGTGTGATACCCCCGAGACAATAAAATATGTTGACATGAGGAGGAACATATTTACTAGTTATATCATCTGCAATCGCCTGAATCTCGAGACGTTCCTCGAACCAATCATATACTTTATTGAGATAGGTAACCCAAGGAAAGAGACTCCCCCTCTGAGAACCGTATATGAGAATTTCATCTCGTACGGCTCAAGCGGAAACACACAAATACGGGTTTTAACGGATATGTAATAGATAGAAAGTTCAAAACTTCTTAGCTACTTAATTCGATATTCGGATTTGCTCCGAAGATACGAAATAACAAAAATCCGGAATCTATTCTTTGTGATGATAATGCCAAAAATATCAAGTTGGCTCCTCTGTCCTTCTTTTCTTTATGTTAATTGTTACAGGCCTCTTGAATCTTCTATTCCCTATTTCTTTTTTATTTCTTATTTGTTTTTTTTTGTGCGTAATGTGGGTTGACTCTTGTTTTACTATTGTTTGATAGGAATTCTCTTGTTAAGACCCTATGAATCAATTGAAACCTCAGATTCATACTAGAACCACGGTGATTTAATAAAGCCCAAGCTAACGCAAAGGTTCTCTGAGTCAGAACCCTTTGATCATCACTTATTCAATAAATGGATGTAATGACTCCATAAAATCTAGAGAAATAGTTGTCCTTCGATCAAAATCAGTCTGAAGGAATAAAAATCGTTTGATTTAGAAAATACCTATTTAACAAAGTTTTTTTGAGTCCGGTCGCGAGGTCTGACTGAATAGTAGGTATGAATCATAGTTCAAATATTTCTTTTCTTGATCTATTCCATATATTTATATTCTGTGCTCCAGATATTAGAATAAATATCCGACGAGGTAGAATCATCTTGATAGAGATGACAGACCATTCTCTGTATTATCAATAGGATCAATTATAACAAGTCACACACTCATATTCCGGAAATACCGAAACAAAAAATTTCCACGATCGAACTACCAGAATGGGCTAGAAACCCGAGTCTTAAGTAATTTTTTGTTTGATTGAAAAACTAGAACTTTCTAGTTCCTATGAAGCTAACTCATTAAAATTCCATCCAGTAAAACGGAAGAATTATAAATTTCTAAAATAATAGATAGGAATATCGCAAATAGAGCCATTGCGACCCCCATAAGTGGGGTAGTTCCCCAGCCCGGAGCTACTTTACCATATTCCGAATTCAATGGTTTCAATAAACCCCCTACATTAGTAGATCTTGGACGAGATCTAGAACTACCCTCAACAGTTTGTGTAGCCATACCAAAAATCCTATTTAATCATTGCTTAAGATCTGTTGACTTTGTATACCATTTCGTTGTAGTTGTAAATAAATAAATAAACGATCTTATCGTAGATCCATTGTGATCTTGAAGTTATCTAGAAATGGAAACCGCAACCCTAGTCGCCATCTTCATATCTGGTTTACTTGTAAGCTTTACTGGGTACGCTTTATATACCGCTTTTGGGCAACCCTCTCAACAATTAAGAGATCCATTCGAAGAACACGGGGACTAGTTGAAGTAATGAGCCTCCCATACCCATATTGGGAGGCTCATTACTTCAATTGATATAATGAAAAATCATTTCATTTTTTTAGTTGGAACCTTAGGCGGTTCTCGAAAAAAGATAGCGAAAAAAATGATTCCTAAAGTCGAGACTAAGAGGAATGTATAAACCAATGCTTCCATAGATTCGATCGCGGTTTACAATTATAGCTTCCACACCTATTTATTTGGGATCATTAGAAAGAAAAAAAATCAAAGAAAAGATGGTGATTCAAGTCAAGATTTCTCTGATATCTATGTCAAATCAACAAAATAAAATAGAGACGAAAGATACCAGAGTAGTATTGTATCAGACTACTTGTCTTCTTGTAGTTGGATCTCCCAGTTTTTGGAATGCTCCAAATTCCACTTGAGCATCCAAATCTGGATCAATACCAGCAAAAACATCTCTGAACAAGGTTCTAGCGCCATGCCAAATGTGTCCGAAAAAGAAGAGTAAAGCAAACGTAGCATGCCCAAAAGTGAACCAACCCCTCGGACTACTACGAAAAACACCATCAGATTTCAAAGTAGCCCGGTCTAATTCAAAAATTTCACCTAATTGGGCACGTCTAGCATATTTTTTCACAGTAGCGGGATCACTATAACTGACTCCATTGAGTTCCCCACCATAGAACTCCACAGTTACACCTACTTGTTCGACACTATACTTCGATTCTGCCCTTCTAAAAGGAACATCGGCTCTCACAATCCCGTCTCCATCTACCAAAACTACCGGGAATGTTTCAAAAAAAGTAGGCATACGACGTACAAAAAGCTCGCGACCTTCTTTATCTCTAAAGATGGGATGTCCTAACCACCCAACAGCTATGCCATCCCCGCTGTCCATTGAGCCTGCTCTGAATAATCCCCCTTTTGCTGGATTATTACCAATGTAATCATAAAAAGCTAATTTTTCAGGAATTTTAGACCAAGCTTCTGATAAACTCAGATTCTCGGATAGTCCGGCGCCAACTCTTCGATATATTTCTTGCTGGAAGTATCCCTGATCCCACTGATAACGAGTGGGACCAAATAATTCGATTGGGGTAGTTGCTGAACCATACCACATAGTTCCAGCAACTACGAAAGCTGCAAAAAAAACAGCAGCGATACTACTGGAAAGTACAGTTTCAATATTGCCCATACGTAATCCTTTGTATAGCCGTTGAGGCGGACGGACACTAAGATGGAATAGGCCCGCTAATATGCCCAATGTACCCGCTGCAATATGATGAGAGGCTATTCCTCCCGGAACAAAAGGATCAAAACCTTCCGCACCCCACGCTGGATTTACAGATTGCACTTTTCCAGTTAGCCCATAAGGATCGGACACCCATATTCCAGGACCATACAAGCCTGTTACATGAAATGCGCCAAAGCCAAAGCAAGCCAACCCTGAGAGAAATAAATGAATTCCAAAGATCTTGGGCAAATCTAAAGAAGGTTTTCCCGTACGTTCATCAGAGAATATTGCTAGGTCCCAATAGACCCAATGCCAGATAGCTGCCAAGAAGCACAATCCGGAAAAGAAAATATGTGCCCCCGCCACACCTTCATAACTCCAAATACCCGGATTCGTTATAGTTCCTCCTGAAATACTCCAACCGCCCCATGAATTGGTTATTCCTAAGCGAGTCATGAAAGGTATAACGAACATACCTTGTCTCCACATTGGATCAAGAACGGGGTCAGAGGGATCAAAAACCGCTAATTCGTATAGAGCCATCGAACCGGCCCAACCAGAAACTAGAGCTGTATGCATTATATGGACAGAAATCAATCGACCGGGATCATTCAATACGACAGTATGAACACGATACCAAGGCAAACCCATGGAAATACCCCTTTTTCAAAAATAAATAGAAACTATGTAACTTTATCGCATTGGAAAAGACTATACTCTGTACCTAATCTTTTCAGTAGATTCTGTATGAGAAAGGGTTAATATTTATTCTGTTCCTATTGAAAATAAGGGAACATTTATGTTCGTAAGAACAAAGAGAAGCAGATTTATTCTATACCGGATAAGTACCAATACGCAATGGGGATTGAGCCCTTTTTGGGGAACGAATGTATAGATACTTGTTTATCATTCACACGATCGACCCATTCGTTAAAATGGGTTCTTTATTCATTCTATCTTTTTCTATGAGCCTTACAATCTATGTTTAATATGTATAAAATACAATAAAAAGAAAAAAAAAATTATGAAGACAACAAACCCATTGTTACGTTTCCATATTAAAGTGAAGTATAGTACCTCATTTTTTTCATTCATTTAATGCCCCTTGGTGTTCCAAAAGTGCCTTTTCGGAGTCCTGGAGAGGAAGATGCAGCTTGGGTTGACTTATAGTGCGACTTGTCAGACATATTGGGTCATATGGGATTTACCCGTTCTCTCTCCCGATCGAGATATCCTCTCTTTTGCCTAAGAAATATTGATTGAACCATCAATCATTCGGAGCGCGAAGTGCAATTAGATCAATTTATATTTGGGATCCATATTATAAATTAGAAGAATTTATGGTTGACTTGGACCGATAAAATAAAGTATCCAGGCTCCGTTCAGAAAATACCAAATTGGTAATATATGTACGATTACTACTTGTATCATAAACATTCTTATGTTTACTATAGGAATGATCTCAAACTGCCAATCAATGGAATAATGGTATGATGAATACATTGAATAGCTGAGAGAAAGCATGAAACGAATAAAAAAAAAAGAAGTCGTAGAAAAAAGAAGTGGTACTGAGATCATTTGCCCTATATGTGTAAATAGAATTCCGACAGATCTTTACCCGGAGTAGAACATGAACCTAAAAGAATTGAAAGGGCCCATTCAGGAACAAGAAAATTACATCGTGATTTGAATTTCGATGAAACAATACATCAATGGAGGTTAGTTCACTAAGTTCAGTCATTTTTTTTTTTTTAAGGGAGGCCCCATGTTT